TCTTAGCAGCAGGGTCCGGAGAAAGAATAGGAAAGGTGATTTCACTATATTTTTGACCAGGAACGGGACCTATCACAAGAATATTTTTTTTAGCGGGGCGATAACTCTGAAAAGAGAGATTACCTATCTTTTCTTTCATCTCTGGCGAAATACGATCAGGAGGAGCTAATTCAAACCCCTCAGGTAAAATAAGAACAGCCCCCACATTCAAAGCTCCCTTTTTACCATTAGCAAGAACTTGTTTTAGTTGCATATCATAAGGAATTCGAACAACTGCTTCAAATACAGTATCAGGAAGTACCGCTTGTGGAACCTCAATACCCACGGGCTTATTAGCTAAATGACAATTAGCGCATACAATACGACCAGTTGCTTCGCGCGGATTTTCATAACCCTGCTGTGCAAAAATGGGATATGCATTTGAAATGTATGCCCCAGTTATTATATATATCATGAGCGATACGGAAATGGAGCGAGTAATCTCTTCCTTTATCCAAGAGAGGGTCTTTCTAGTTTGCATGGTCCAGTCGTTGATCCAGAAAATTTCTACAATAAAATTGGGTAGGTCGCTAGGATAGTTCCCTATCCACGATGCTGCTAGTTACTGAAAAATTTTTACTAAAATACTAAAATATAGGAGGAATCCGAATCTCTTGGATGTATAGAAAAAATAAGTGTATAAAAAAAAAGTAAGATTTTGAATATTTTATTTTACTTATGGACAAAATAACAAAATTCTAATTGGATCGGTGGATCATTTTTCAGTCATTCATTGAATGATAAATCACTACAAGTGACGGAGATACACGATTTAAATAACGGAAGATCCAATATTTAAAAATTGTATCGAAAATTACTGGAAAGGTGGAAACAAGTCCAGATATAATTTGATCATTATGAGCAAATCCAAAATCCTTGTAGAAAGAGCTAATCATTAGTTCCCAACCGTGGGGTGAATGGAATCCTATACATAAGTCGGTTAATAAAAGAATAGAAAGGGCTTTTATCGTGTCACTTAAGTTATATATGAATTCTTGAACCCAAGAATTAAGAATAAAAAGTTCTTCATTAACTAAAAAAGAATAACCACTTAGAATAACGAAACAGATTATATTTGTCGAGAAGTGCAAAATCGTATCTATACGATCTGCGTTGTGCATCTTGATCAATTGGATCGTTTCTTTGTGGATTCCGATACGAAACTTTTGTAGATGTGTTTCGGGGTATTCCTTTATCATTTCGTCCAACAGGAAGAGTTCCTCAAATTCTATTAATTTTTCTAGAATACTCTTTTCTTGAATATCATTTAAAAAGGTTTCGGATTTACTAGTATTCCACCAATTAATAATCCAAGATCCCAGACTTTTATTAAATGAAAAAGAGACCCACCAGGGCAAAAATACTATAGACGTAAGATATAGAAGGGGAATGAATGCTTTTTTTTCCATTTTTTCGTCTGTGAATTTTTAATGAATCCGCTTCATTCGTCAACTCTATACGATCTAATATTTCTATCAAGCATAAGTTCTATTTTAATATTAGATATTAGAATTTAGAATAGAAAGCTTCGAACCCGCGAATCTATTCCCTCTTTTTTATTTGTGAGTCAGTGGTTAGTCCTTGAATTTTGTGAATTTACATACGCATAAAAAAAAGTTCCGTTTTCTAATTTTTCTGTTTTCTGTATATATTCCGTATATATAATATACGTCTTCTTTGGTTCATTAGTATTATGAATAATTATGAATAAATTTAAGTTATGTTATAGAAAAAAAAAAAAAAAGAGGATTTTTTGGTTTTTTACCTCCTGCTAAGAAAAGTGCTTCGGTTTATTTCAAAATACTTCAATTGGTACACGCAAAAAATAGGCCAATTCCGCTGCTTTTTGCTCAATTTCTCGTGGAGTCAAATTCTCATCAGTACGAGTCAAAGGAATGGCCCCCTGGCCTCTGATTTCCATATAAAGGACACGCCGAGCAGAAAAACCCTCTTTAACTTCTATTCTGATAGACTGAATATCTTTCATAAAGAGTCGTAGTAAGATGCGACGATTTTTTCCTGGAAATCCCCAACGAAAAATACACACTATTCCTTCTTTTCTATCGAATCGATCATAACCACTACCTACATTCCACGAAATTGTGCACCACAAATAAGAGCTAATAAACAGACCGGCGAGCCCATAGAAAGACATCACGAGCCCTTGTGGAAAAAAAATGATTTGCTGAGACGGGAATAAAGATATCAAATTTCTGTCAAGATAACTGGAAATTCCAATCAATAAAAACCCCAATGAACCTAAAAAAAGTATAATGGCCCAGCAGAAATTACTTATTTTTCGAGACCCCGCTATAAGTTCTATCCATATATGTTCTGATCGCCAACTCATACTAGATCTAGTTGCATTTTATTGGAAGTGGGAGACCGGCCAAAATGAATTTTACTTTACGTTTTTTTGTTTCCGAAGGAACTTTCATCAACTTGCACTATTCTGATGTGAATCTTTCGAAGCAATTCATTAGATCTAAAAGTAAAATAATAGGAGCCCCCTCATATGATCCCCTATCTACACATACTACACATATATAGCTACATGGGCTTTGCATTTATTTCAGGCATCCGCCCCAATCGCGAATTATTTTCCTTATTTTCAACAAATAGCTCGTTTACTCATATATCATATTTACGTTTACGCCTGCCCTTTCTTTTCTGTTTGAAAGAAGCCACAAGTTATACCATATTATACTGAATAGATATCTGTGTTATGATCCAAGTCTAAGTCTTGAAAAAAAAAATAGATGAAATTTGCCCCCATCAGATCTAAAAAATCTTGTTTTTTTGAACATGAAGAGATAAAGAAGCCATTGCAATTGCCGGAAATACTAAGCCCACTAAAGGCACAAAAATAGAGGGTAAGTTGTTGAGAATTGTCATAGAATGGGCACCTCGATTTAATATTTGTACCTGTTATTTATTTATTGTTATATTAATCTTTTTACTTATTATCGCTATATTATATTGTTAGAAAGATATCTTAAATAGAAGGATCTCTTAAAATTATTAGAATTCCTATATAATTATACTAAGTATATCTAAGTGAGTATATATAAGAAAGTGCAAGGAATATAGAACTAACTAAATGGACTTATTCATTTTTCTACATGAAATACATGTATGATAATCCACTTGTTTGTTATTCTTCTATTATCTTTTTCTTGTCTTATAATTTGAATTTAATAAAGAGTTTCTTCCCCTTATAAATTATTCCAAAATTCGTTATAGTTTATAGTTATAATATAATACGAAAGGAAGAAAAGAACATGAAATTCGTTTTATTTATTATTTAATTTACTACCCTGCCCAATTGAATTTCGCGGAAAAAGAATTAGCTCTTTTATCTTGTTCATAGAGGTTTCCTAATTAGGAATCAGGGATATCGGTAAAAAAAAAAATTATCTGTATGATTCTTTTCATAATTTCCTCTTATGTCACCAAAAAAAATCCATTCTTCGGATTTTTCCTTTGATTCCGATAAATAAATACTTAATAAATACTTAATAAATACTTATTCTAAATAGTTATTCGCCAGAAAAAAATTAATTTAAGGAATTCAATTTAATTAACTATATAACTTAAGTTAAGGTTCTACTTAAGTTATGATTCAAAGGAAAGAAAGCGTGGAGCTGAAATAACTCACTCAGAACGCCCTTTAACAGATTACGTGGTACGATTGGATCGAATAAGCCCTTATGGAATAAAAATTCAGCCGCTTGTGAACCTTCAGGTACTGTCTTATTCAATGTTTGTTCAATTACTCTTTTACCTGCAAATGCAATGTAGGCGTTGGGTTCAGCAATAATGATATCCCCCAACATACCAAAACTAGCTGTCACCCCACCAGTCGTAGGAGATGTAAGGATTGATACATAAACTAACTTTTTATTCGATTGATAATCATATAAAGCGGAAGAAATTTTAGCCATTTGCATCAAGCTCAAACTTCCTTCTTGCATGCGTGCTCCTCCGGAAGCACACACTAGAATAAGAGGTAAAAATTGATTGGTAGCATACTCGATTAAACGAGTAATTTTCTCGCCTACTACCGATCCCATACTACCCCCCATAAACTGAAAATCCATAACCCCAATTGCTACGGGAATGCCGTTTAGTTGACCTATGCCGGTTTGAATGGCCTCGGTTAATCCTGTCTTTTTTTGATAAGAATCAATACGATCTTTATAAGGTTCCTCCTCTGAATGAAAGTCAATGGGATCCAGAGAGAACATCTCCTCATCCATAGGATCCCAAGTGCCTGGATCAATCGAAAGTTCAATTCTATCTGAACTACTCATTTTCAAATGATATCCACATTGTTCACAAATATTCATTTTGGATTTAAAAAATTTCTTATAATTTAATCCATAACAAATTTCACATTGAACCCACAAATGCTTGTATTTTTGAGTTACGCCGAGATCATTAGAATTTTCTCTTAGAGCGAAATCGCTGCCGTTCGTGCTAGTTCTTAGCCTGGAATTCTCGGTTTCACTACTATTTCTACTTTCACCCAAAATGTAAGTAGAAATGTAACTTTCGCTGTAATTTTCACTACCACTTAAAATAGAACTAGCAATCCCGATTTGAGAACGAAGATAACTGTCAATGCAACTATTGATGTAATTATTCCAACTATATTTATTATCATACATAGAATAATCATAGTGGGAATCGTCACTCCTAGACCCCTTATTTAAATAACTAGAATTCCAATAACTAGAAAATTCTTTTTCTAATTCACTCAAAAAAGAATGATTATTGTCAATCCCAAAAACTTGATTTTCAATATCAAAATATATGGAATAACCGTCTTTTTTATTATCCCTACCTAAAACTAAAAAAGTGTCATCCACGTTTAAATTCCGAATGTCCCTAACGCCGACTAAATGATCAACATTACTACTGTCACTATGACTCCAATTATAGGTGTTTTTTTCTGTATC